CAATTATCAATTCTTACTTGATCTTTTTTATATACATCTTATATCAATAAAATTCTAGCAATAAAATCGATTTTTGTACTTATACGTATAGAACATGATATTCTATAGTAGCAACATTAAATAGGAATAATAATAATAAATAGGTATGAATAGAGAACCAAAAAAGAGGGGAAGAGTAAAGAAAAAAACTATATAGGAGTCTTCTACACCCCCTTTTTTGGTTCTATTACTTAATAGAATTTCGTTTGATTAAGACTAAGCTGCGTAAAAACCCCCGCCTTCTTTGAAATATCATGAACAGTTCCTGTAGGTTGAGCACCCTTGTCAAGGAAATATAGAATAGCAGAAACGTTTAAATGGGTTTGATTATTTATCGGATCATAAAAACCCACTTTCCGAAGATCTCTTCCTTCTCTTCGGGATCGAACATCAATTGCAACGATTCGATAAACGGCTCATTGGGATAGATATAAATGAACAATACCCCCCCTAGAAACGTATAAGAGGTTTTCTCCTCGTACGTCTCGAGAAAAAATGATTCGAAATTATTATGTATCGAATTAGAATGTCAAATATCAAATAGATATATAAAATCATCAAATCAATTTCCAGAGATTTAAGTCCTTCTTTTTTTCTTCTTTTTCGAAAAAGAAGAAAAAAAGAGCATTCATATTCTCATAACTCAAGTTGGATAACTTTCAAATAGCCTACAGCCTAGGCATTTATTTCATTTTTTGAGCCGTCTCTAACCCCTTTGTTGTTTGTCTCCTTTCGAATCCATTTTTGGAGTCTCGATTCTGATCTAATTCTTGAGACAATTGAAAAGTTATTTCCTTGTTCCAGGATCCTTTATCTTTGCCTTGAATCCCTGGGTTTAGACATTACTTCGGTGATCTTTAATCTTTTAAAAAATGGAAGCAACAAACCCCTTTTTGTGATTTCTTTCTATGAAAGAATCATATGAACAATTGATTCCTGCATGATACACTTTTGATCGAAATAGTTTTACCAATTCAAAAAGATTTTCTTTTTGCATTAAAAAATTGTTCGAATCGGATCCTTTCGATTTCTATATCAAAAATATACTTACGAAGTTTGTTCCAACGTATTGATTGGTATTAACCCTAGACCCTTGCCCCTGAGAAATGAATAAATACTTTCTACTCGAGCTCCATCATGTACTATTTATATTACAACCCAACAAAAAAGCGAGGGTTGTAGTAGAACCGAACAAAGGATGTCGAGCCAGGAGCCGATTCATTCCTAGATAATATAAAATAGAAAATGGTGGATGGAAAAAAAAATCCACAGCTGATCATGTCCTTCAAGTCGCACGTTGCTTTCTACCACATCGTTTCAAACGAAGTTTTACCATAACATTTCTCTAGTTTCGAACCAGTATGTAATTGATTCAATTATGGAATCATGAATAGTCATTGCGTCGGTCAATACACAGTACTTTTGATTTATATATAAAAGGAATAAGTAATTTAAGCCTCAATTAGGAAGAACAAAGGCTCAATTCAACTTAATCCTCTATTTTTTATTGTTTTACTGTATGACTGCAATAGTTTTTTTATTTCTAAATAACAAGAATAAAAAAAAATTGGAATCTGCGTTGCATCTTCAAATGATTCGATAGAATAGATTCAACAATCTTACACGTCTTCGAGTCCCAAGGACCCGTAAAAAACATTCAAATTATTTAAAAAAATTTCCTACCCCGACATCACAATTTCAATAAAGTTTTACTAAAGATTATATTTGATCATCATAAGAGAGATAAATCCATATCGAGGATTTCCGTATCTATCAGATTAGACTGAACAATTTTCATTGGAAGGACTTATTGATATTCGATGTTAAATATTTAAGAGTAAGGTAAGGGCTCATAAATCCTTTTCAAAAAAAGCGAAAGAACGCTATCAATGAAATAGAAAGATAGCAATCCATACATAGAAAGATTTCCTCAATTTATGCGTAGTTTCTTTTGGTTGAACTTAAGGTTGACTAATCTTTCCCTAAAATTGAAAATGAAAATAAAGAATAAAGTAAATAAGATGTATGAATCATCCCCGTCTCAATTGTTATTACATAGATTTAAATTATTCATTAGAGACAAATACAAAATACCTAAAAATAAAAATTAAGGGTTAAAGAAAATCTATTAACCATTAAATAGGGAACTTGATTATTTGGTAATGAAATTTGAACAGATATAGATATTCAAATTGATATCTTCCATCGCTCATTAACTCTTATCTACTCTCACTCTCAATTTATTCCGGGGGGATAATGAATCATAAATAAAAAGGATCCTTTTTTCTGGGATGCTAGACTATTTTGTCTAAAATACAAAGCCAAAAAGATCCAGATTAAGTCATTAATTAGTCTTAAGAGACTTAATCCCATTGATTGAATTCAATCAGTAACAATAATACCCTCTTGTTTAGAATTCAGAAATAAAAGGAGAATAATTGGGCTGTCTTATTCTTATTAAAAAAAGATCAGGAATATAGAGGCTTTCGCATTTCGATTTAGAATGTATCCTTGAAAAATCAACTAGATATGGCACGTAAGACTTTTCTAAGCAACTAACTTAAATACGAAAGTGAAAAGGGAAGGCATAAACTAAAAGGCTCATCAGACTTTTTTTGACTTCAACCCCTTGGGATCTATGTTCCTATCTTACCTGGATCAAAAATAGATTCTGTTATGTTTTCGTATTATTCGAACTCGATTCCATTTTTGAAAAAAGAGCAAGATTCAGAGAAAAAATTTTTAAAATTAGAAGCAAGAAATAAATTTTATCAAGACCAAAATTAGACTCTTAAATAGTACATAAGTAAATAAAACGTTGCTCAAAAACAAAAAGAGAATTTTGATCCTGATATCTGATATATATTAGAGTCCACTCTGGGACGGAAGGATTCGAACCTCCGAATAGCGGGACCAAAACCCGTTGCCTTACCACTTGGCCACGCCCCATTTCAATTTCTATTCAATACTAATAAACAGTAATATTGATATTAGTTGTTCGTCAATTCCAGTGCAAATCCCTACGGAATAAATTCGATTCTTGTTTTAGTATTAGGGTTTTGACACGTGTAGCTGTCGAATTAAACTCAATTTATTGATCATTATATAGAATTCAATTAAGATATTGTATGAAAGTATGATTTCTTCTATTCTCTTGTGAGAATAGAAGGATTTTTGTTTTGATTGGTTCGGTTCAAAGAAGTATTTTTTTGTCTACCTGACTTCCTTTTCTTAATTTTTAACTTCTATCAATAACATATTAATAACTCAATCAAAATACAACTATCTCCAAGAAAAAAATAAAAATGTTTGTTATGCCTAATATCTTTAGTTTGATTTATATCTGTTTTAATTCTGCCCTTTATTCCAGTAGTTTTTTATTCGCCAAATTGCCCGAGGCCTACGCTTTTTTGAATCCAATTGTAGATGTTATGCCAGTAATACCTCTTTTCTTTTTTCTCTTAGCCTTTGTTTGGCAAGCTGCTGTAAGTTTTCGATGAGATCTTTAATACTATCCTAGAAAAATTCATAATTTATTCGAGTTCGAGAAAAAAAATTTTACCAATTGATAAGATCAGATAAGTCTTACAATATGAATGAACTCTCAATTCAAACGGTGAAATTCTTGAGTAGCCACGATAAATTTGGATCCCGCGATTTCCCGATTCTTACTTTTTTTTTTCACCGAAACACCCTATATCGAGTCCGCCACAATATCGAATTCTAATTGTGTGAATTTCTGAAAACTCCTTTCTATTTCTCGAAATTCGAAAACCGTTTCATTTCTTGGTGTCAAACTAGGACCCATAGTTCATAGTATAAAAATAGAGAATCTATTTTCTTTTTCCCAGAAAAACAGATTTGGAGATTGTGTAATGCTTACTCTCAAACTCTTTGTTTACACCGTAGTGATATTCTTTGTTTCTCTCTTCATCTTCGGATTCCTATCTAATGATCCAGGACGTAATCCTAGAGGTGAAGAATAAAAAATAAGAAGGTTTTCCTTGCTTTATTCGCTTCTTAGAAATGCTCTTAGGATTTTTTTCTATTCCACATCTTTAACTATAACTATTAAAAAAAAACAAAAAGGTTCACTAAATTCAAATTTGAAAGATACCAAGCCATTGCCGGAAACGGAAAGAGAGGGATTCGAACCCTCGGTACGAATAACTCGTACAACGGATTAGCAATCCGACGCTTTAATCCACTCAGCCATCTCTCCTAATTGAACAAAAGACAATTACTATGTTACATTACACAAAAAAAAATAATGTTTAAAAAAAGCCCTTCTTTACTTTATTTAACTTTATTTATTATATTTATATAAATTTCTTATATAAATTATAAGATAGCTTATAGAGATTCGTTTTTGATTCGTTTTTGATTCGATTTTGTATTATATAGATAGATACAACTTTTATCAGCAATTCCATTTTTATAAAATTCAAATAAACAACTCGAAAAAGATATCTCGAATAAAAAAAAAACGAAAATAAAGAATATCTCTTTAATTTTGTTTCCAAGGACCTTTTTGATTTCCATGGCCTGGCCTGGCAGTACCCAGCCGGGCCTCCTCTTTTTGTTTCAATGAAGCATACCACCGAATCCTAGATAAAATGATTTATTTGGATTTGATTTAAAAACCGAATAAATCAATGTGTGTTCCTCTTATTATATTCAAACAAGACTCAAAAGATGGAACTCTCGATTTTTGCACAATTCATTTTTATTTTTATGTTACGACTTAAGTTAAGTTCTTTTGTCGAGCCATATCTGTCAAAATTACTCCAACAAAAGAACTTGTTATTTAGTTATTAAATTTCGGTATTTAAAAGTCCTCTTTTTTCCTAATTTCATTAGGACTCCCGACAAACACGTCAACGTTCTAATCTCTAATTTCCATTTCATGGTTATTTTTCATTTCTGTCCTATCTTGATTACGTCCGATTCCTTTGTTGGAC